TATCATCAAACCGTCACCCATTAATACAACGCCAACATTGTTTGATTCCAAATTCAGAGCAATGCCTATTGTACCCTCTTCAAATTCTACTAATTCCCCTGCCATTACTTCATCAAGACCATGAATACGAGCAATGCCATCGCCTACTTGAAGTACGGTGCCGGTATTCACAATCGTGACTTCTCGATTATATTGTTCAATACGTTCACGGATAATATTACTAATTTCGTCGGCTCGAATGGTTACCATTAGTGTCTCTTAATTCTTTTTCGGAAACAAAGGTAGAAAAAAAAAAATAATGCCTACAGTAAAAGGGCTAATCAGTTATTTCTTTCATGGCCCCGAGCATGCCAATATTAGCACTGATGGTGCGTAAATGTAACTCGCTGTTCGAACAACTATTCAGAGTTCCTAGAGCTCCTTGTAAGGCTTGTTGGAAAACTCGCTGTCGGACCTGATTAATTGCTCTTTGTTGTTCAAAATGAATGGTTTCATTTTTGTAATTTTCTAATCGTTCCAAATTCTCATAAGTGGCATTAATCAAATTCTGTTTTTCTCGTTCTATCTCAGAGTATCCATTCACTCGAAACTCATCTGCTTCCATTTCCGCTTTCCGTAAGCGAGCCCGGGCTTTTTCGAGCTGCTCAATAGCTCCTCCGCGTAGTTCTTCTGAATTTCGAATAGTACTCAGAATCCTCTGTTTTCGATTATCTAATAAATCACTTAATGAAAGTAGATTATTTTCCCATTCATTTCACAACTTCACTTCCATGATCTCTTCCCGAACCAAACATGAATCTTTCGATTCATTTGGCTCTCACGCTCAGTTACTTATGTTATGAGCATTCCCATATCTTTTAATGTAATGAGCCTACCCTCTCTTCTCTGTTCGTATTCCAAGATATGGAAACTGATACAAGACCAGAATATTCAGAGGACTCTTCCGACCAGACAAAAAAAATCTGTAATTGTCAGCAAAGTTGTTTTTTTTTTCTTCAAATCCAAAAAATTCTTCTTATTTTATACATAGGTCGTCGATTCAGCATTGGATAAAAAAAGGGCGAGACACCCATTTTTCCAGTAAATGGTTCAAATCATTTTATCGATATGAGTGTTCTATATCGGATAAATTGCCAACTATTCATTTTGAAACCATCTCCGTACTAACGTAGTGGTAGAAAGAGTACCATGTTGTGCCTGGACTTCAGGCGGTTTAGCTTTAACCATGTTAATGGTCCCACATTATTGGTTGATAGAGAATCAAAGTTGATTTACCAATGAGTCACGAAATGCTATGGTTCTTACATATGATTTCTTAATTTATTCAGAAGTAATTCGTCGAGATCGTGCACCTTTCTTCCCTATTTAGAAATAAAAAAAAAAGAAAGTGCAGCCGGTTGGATCCAGCCTATTCTTGAAATACACAACTCGCACACACTCCCTTTCCAAAAAAGATCAATACGCCAAGCACTACACTTAGATTTATTAGATTTGTTGCTAAAATATCGGTATTCAACCCGAAACTCCCGGCGGATGGCCAGTAACCCAAGGAAACGAAAGAATCGGTTACATTTTTCATATGCTCTCCTCTTATAGATAGGACTAACAAAATCGAACAGAGTTCTTTTTGTATCACTTCGTCCCGTTTTTTTATTATTGATTTCTTTTTTTTTATTAATTGACTTATTTTAAATATGAATATATTCATTTCATTTGAAATCATTTTCAAATTTCAAAAATGGATTCTTTATTATTATTTTATTTCAATTGAAGTTCCCAATAAGATACTTATTAGGTCCCCGGTTTCATGTCAATTGCGAAATACCTGCAACGCTTCCTAAAAGTCAAAAGGGGTTTCCATTAAATTAAGGACGGGAAGTGAGAAAGCGAGTGGATCTACTAATTCCTCATCCTCAAATCAGACCTTCCCCGGAGTATTGTCTCAACGAAGAAGTGGAGTGAAGTTTTGATATAATTCGAAGAAGCAAGCGGTAAGTCGACGGCAATAAAATAAGAAAAGAAGTACGTATTTCCACGTTTATAGAATAGGATTAAACAAAAGGATTCGCAAATAAAAGCGCTAATGCCACGACCAGTCCGTAAATTGTTAAAGCTTCCATAAAAGCCAGACTAAGCAATAAAGTACCTCGTATTTTACCCTCTGCTTCTGGTTGTCTCGCGATACCTTCTACGGCTTGGCCCGCAGCAGTACCTTGACCAACTCCAGGTCCAATAGAAGCAAGCCCTACGGCCAATCCAGCAGCAATAACGGAAGCGGCAGAAATCAGTGGATTCATGGTAAGTTCCTCGCACCAAAATAAAGAAATGGTTAATGATACAATCAACCAATGAATTATTACTTATTATTCCATCACTAAGATCCACCCGGTCAAAGTAACTAAGAACTCCGAATTGAAGTGATGATATACTGAATCATCAGAACTACTTCGATATCTCGTTTTTAGTTCCTATCCATGGAGTCTTTGGAAATCCATACGGT